GTTTTTATGTTGGATTTTTTAGCATTGGGGTAGGTACTGTAAAATTTAATAGAGATTTTTAGGCTAATATTTGGGGAAATTATGTGGCGAATTAGCGCGATGTGTATGTATATATATATATATAATGCGGATAGCTAGCCCATATTTCAACTTGTTAGCTCGCACGTTCTCGAACCTTCCTTGGTTTTGGGGTTTGACAAGGATAACAGGATTTGCTGAGCGTAGGGGGTAGGGGGGTTTGTCGCGCAGAAACCGAGAGGGGGGGCATATATATAGGGATAAGTTGAAGAAGGAATGAATATGTTATGCACTTGAGATAAAAATATGTAATTCTTAAGTTATGTCTTTCAATAATTAACCTACTTTAACTGAAGCAAGGGAAATGTTCAACCTTAATATATCATTTGAGCCTGCACTCTGAGATGCAAAATGAAAGGTAACCAAAAAGAGAACCCCTATGCATATAAAAGAATGCTCGGCATGTGGGGTTAATGAGGAGTATGTACTCAAATCATTAATCAGATGCCAGATATAATTATCCGAGGGTGGAATTTTACAGTTATGTCCCTGAAATAGGAACCAGATGCCAGGAATAATTCATATTGTGCAACCCTCACAATTTTTGTCCCTGATTCTATCATGAATAGAATGCCTTAATATAAACCAGTTGGTGATCTCTTACTACATTAATATGGTGTAATTAAATTATAGTTGATTATTTCAAGGAAAAATTTGAGGACAATTGTTAAGGGATTAATCTATTTCCCGGGTTAAAAGAAATTATTTGTGAATTTTAATATTTAGGTTTATGTACGTCTTGAACGTTAGTACTTGCTTTATGGTTAAAATAAATGAATGGTGATAATACATATATATGTACTTAATGCATTATGTAATATAATGCATAATATGTACTAAACCATATAGGTTACTATCAGAAGATAGTTTAATTTAGAATTCTGGCTTTGGGAGCCAGGGGTGGGAGTTAAAATCTCCCTCTTTTGGGCTCTAGGGAGGAATTTAACCTCCGATCTTCGGATTACAAGACCGATGCTTTTAGGCTAAGCTACTAGGGCAAGCTCATTTTAGTGCTTTATTTTCTAGTCATCCTGCTAGTGGGGTGAGAATGAGGAATAGTGCGAAGTAAAGGACTGATGCGATTTGTCCGATAATAATATATGGGTGTTCTACAGGTATGCCTCCAATTCATGTCAGAATAATCATGTCTGCTACTAGGGTTCAGAATAAGAATTGGGTGATTGGGCGGAAAGTTAGCCCTCGTTGTTTTGAGGTGTGTAAGATTGGTACTACCATTAGTACTAGGATGGAGAATAGTAGTGCGAGGACTCCTCCTAGTTTATTAGGAATGGATCGTAAAATGGCATAAGCAAATAGGAAGTATCATTCTGGTTTGATGTGTGGAGGGGTAACTAGCGGGTTGGCTGGGGTGAAGTTTTCTGGGTCCCCTAGTAGGTTTGGGGAGAATAATGCTAAGGATGTTAGGGCTAATAGTATTACTACAAAGCCTAGAAGGTCTTTGTATGAGAAGTATGGGTGGAAGGAGATTTTATCTGCGTCGGAGTTTAGTCCGGCTGGGTTGTTCGATCCTGTTTCGTGTAGGAAGAGAAGGTGCAGAATGGTTGCGGCGGTGACGACAAATGGTAGGAGGAAGTGGAATGCGAAGAACCGTGTTAGTGTTGCATTATCTACTGAGAAGCCACCTCAAATTCATTGGACGAGGGTGTCTCCTATATAAGGAACTGCTGATAACAGGTTCGTAATTACCGTGGCGCCTCAGAAGGACATTTGTCCTCATGGGAGGACGTAGCCAACGAAGGCTGTCTTCATAACTAGTAGGAGTAGGACTACCCCGATGTTTCAGGTTTCTTTGTATAGGTAGGATCCATAATATAGGCCACGAGCAATGTGTATATAAATACAGATGAAGAAGAATGATGCTCCGTTAGCGTGTAAATTACGAATAAGTCAGCCGTAGTTTACATCACGGCAGATGTGGACTACTGATGAAAATGCGGTTGAGATATCAGAGGTGTAGTGTATGGCTAAGAATAGTCCGGTTAGGATTTGGGTAATTAAGCACAATCCTAGAAGGGACCCAAAGTTTCATCATACAGAAATATTAGATGGTGTTGGGAGATCGACTAGTGCGTCGTTGGCGATTTTTATTAGTGGGTGGGTTTTTCGTAGGCTTGCCATTATTGTTCTTGTAGTTGAACTACAACGGTGGTTCTTCAAGTCACTGGTCTCGGTTAAAGTCCGAGCAAGAATTATGACTTATTCTATGTTTTTGTTATTGGTAGCTTTAGTTGTGGGTTTAATTGCTGTTGCTTCTAATCCTACGCCTTATTTTGCTGCTTTAGGTTTGGTGGTAGCAGCGGGGGTTGGGTGTGGAATTTTAGTTGGTTACGGGGGTTCTTTTTTGTCTTTGGTTCTTTTCTTGATTTATTTAGGGGGAATGCTTGTGGTGTTTGCTTATTCAGCGGCTTTGGCTGCTGAGCCTTTCCCGGAGGCTTGGGGGAGTCGTTCTGTGGCTGGATATGTGTTAGTGTACTTGCTAGGAGTTGTTTTAGCAGCAGGGTTGTTTTGAGGGGGGTGGTATGAGGGTTCTTGAGTGGTTGTTGATGGGTTGAAGGAATTTTCTATATTGCGTGGGGATGTCAGCAGTGTGGCTGTTATATATTCTTTTGGCGGGGCAATGTTGGTTATTTGTGCATGAGTATTGCTTTTGACCCTGCTTGTTGTGTTAGAGCTTACTCGGGGGTTGAGTCGCGGCACTCTTCGAGCTGTTTAGATAAGAGTCAAGAGGATGGCTAGGGTTAGGGTTAAGAGGAAGATGGTTAGGTAGGTTTTAATTATACCTCGTTGGATGTCACTTGTAATTTTTGATATTATCATTTGGGTTAGTGCTAGTCCTTTTGGCCCTGTAACTTCGAGTCATGTTTGGTCAAGTTTAGTGGCGATTGATTGTCCTAGGGTTAGGTTGAGTTTAGGGGGGAGTCGGTGAATTATTGCGGGGAAGTATCCTAGTATGTTTGAGAAGTGGTGTAGGGGGATTGTAGGGGTGATTTTAATTTGTTTGTTGGTTATTGCTGTAAGTTCTACGGCTACTAAAAGTCCAATAATAGTTACTATGAGGGCTGCTAGTTTTAGGGTAGTTGGTATTGTTATGATAGGTGTTTTTGATGGTAGGAAGTTGGATGTAATAATAAGTCCTGCAACAATGCTTCCTCAGGCAAGTCGTTTGATAGGGTTGATTACTAGTGGGTTGTTTTCATTGATGGGGGATAATGGTAGAAATCGGGGAGATCCCATGGTTACGAAGAATACTACTCGGAAGCTATAAACCGCGGTAAAAGACGTGGCGATTAGTGTCAGGGTTAGGGCTCAGGCGTTAAGGTAGGAGGTGTTTAGGGCTTCAATGATCGCATCTTTCGAGAAGAATCCGGCTAGGAATGGGGTTCCTGTCAATGCTAGGCTGCCAATTGTAAGGTAAGTTGAGGTAGCAGGTATTAGGTTGTGGAGACCTCCTATTTTTCGAATGTCTTGTTCATCGTTTAGGCTGTGGATGATTGACCCGGAGCACAAGAATAATATGGCTTTAAAGAATGCGTGTGTGCAAATGTGGAGGAATGCTAGTTGTGGTTGGTTTAATCCAATTGTGACTATTATAAGTCCTAGTTGACTGGATGTTGAGAAAGCTACAATTTTCTTGATGTCATTTTGGGTCAGGGCGCAGGTGGCTGTAAACAGTGTGGTGAGTGCTCCTAGGCAGAGACAAATTGTAAGAGCCAGATTGTTGTCTTCTATGAGGGGGTGAAGGCGGATTAACAGGAAAATGCCCGCGACGACTATGGTGCTAGAGTGGAGTAGGGCAGATACTGGCGTAGGGCCCTCCATGGCAGAAGGGAGTCAAGGATGTAGGCCGAATTGGGCCGATTTTCCTGTTGCTGCGAGGATTAGTCCGATTAGGGGGATTGTTATATCAAAGTTTTTTGATAGGAAGAAGATTTGTTGGATTTCTCAGGAGTTAAGATTTATCGCAAATCATGCTATACTTAAGATCAGTCCAATGTCACCTACCCGGTTGTAGATGACGGCTTGAAGGGCTGCTGTGTTAGCATCTGCTCGTCCGTACCATCATCCGATTAGCAGGAATGATATAATTCCTACCCCTTCTCAGCCGATGAATAGCTGAAATATGTTATTGGCTGTGACCAGGGTAATTATAGCTACTAGGAATAGGAGGAGGTACTTGAAGAATCGGTTTATATTAGGGTCAGAATGTATGTATCATAATGCAAATTCTAGGATTGATCAGGTAACGTAGAGGGCAATTGGGGTGAAGATAAGGGAGTAGTGGTCAAATTTGAAGCTGATATTTGTGTCAAACATATGTGTGTTTATTCAGTGTCAGTTTGTAGTAATGCTTTCCACTCCTTGGTCCAAGAAGATTATGAGAGGGAGAAGGCTGATAAAGAATGAGGTGCTGACGGCGGTTTTAACGTGTGTGCTTGCTCATTCTGGTTTTTGTGGCTTTGGGCTTAGTGTTGTTAGTAATGGAAATATAAGGATTGTGAGAACTAGAATAAGTGAGGATGATATAATTAGGGTTGTTGAATTCATAGCTTCCACTTGGATTTGCACCAAGAGTTTTTGGTTCCTAAGACCAATGGATGGACTGTTATCCTTCAGAAGCGTGAGGAAGCCGCGGATTTTAACCGCGGTGCATAAGGATTAGCAGTACTTATTGATTTCTGTCCTTCCTTGGTGAGTAAGGGGGTTTTAACTCCTGTCTTTAGAATCACAATCTAATATTTTAGTTAAACTATACTTACTAGTAACATCAGCCTCACATCAGTTCTGGCTTTGCCACAAGGAGAATTACTGGAATTAGGTGAAGAGCTATTAATAGATGTTCTCGGGTGTGGAATGGTGGGAGTTTAGTAATGTGATTTGGTGTTGGGCCTCGCTGGGATATTAAGAACATGTACAGGGAATAGCCTGCTGTAATTAGTGTTCCTGCCCCAGTGAGTGCGATGGTTCATGGTGATCAGTTAAATAGGGTTGTAATAATTATGAGTTCTCCTATTAAGTTGGGTAGCGGGGGTAGTGCTAGGTTGGCTAAGTTGGCGATGAATCACCAGACTGCTGTTAGGGGGAAGATTATTTGTAAGCCTCGAGCAAGGATTATGGTTCGGCTGTGGGTGCGTTCATAGGCTGTATTGGCCAAGCAGAATAGTATTGAGGACACTAGTCCGTGGGCGATTATTAGAATAATGGCCCCTGAGAATCCTCATGGGGTTTGGATCAGAATTCCACCTGCTACAAGCCCCATGTGGCTTACAGATGAGTAGGCAATTAGGGACTTAAGGTCTGTCTGTCGAAGGCAAATTGATCCTGTTATGATGATACCTCATAGTGCTAAAATGATGAATGGATATACTAGCTGTTTGGATAGTGGGTCCAGCATAATTATTATTCGTATTATCCCGTATCCTCCTAATTTTAGTAGTACTGCTGCTAGTACTATGGACCCTGCGACTGGGGCTTCAACATGTGCTTTTGGTAATCATAAGTGTACTCCATATAGCGGTATTTTCACTAAGAATGCGATTAAGCAGCCGGCCCATCAGATTTTATGGCCTCAGGAGTCTAGGAGAAGTGGTTGAGAATATTGGATTACTAGCATAGATAAGGTTCCTGTGGATTGTTGGAGTAGGAGTAGGGCAACGAGTAGCGGTAGGGATCCTGCTAGGGTATAGAACAGAAAGTAGGTTCCTGCATTAAGGCGTTCGGTCTGGTTTCCTCATCGGGTAATGATGATAAGGGTTGGGATGAGTGTAGCTTCAAATATAATGTAGAATATAATGATTTCAGTGGCACCGAATGCTATAATTAGAAAGGTTTGTAGTGAGGTAAGGAGTGTAATGTATAAGCGTTGTCGGCTGGCTGGTTCTGGATTGATGTGGTTTTGGCTGGCTAGAATTATTAGTGGAAGAAGTCAACATGTCAACACTAGGAGGGGGGTTGAGAGTGGGTCTGTGGCTAGGTATGAGTTGGATATGGTTCATCCAGTCTCTGATGTTCATTTTAGTCATATGAGGCTGATAAGGGCAATTAGGAGACTATGTGCGGTTGTAGTTGTTCATAGTCATTTGGGGGAAGTTAGTCAGATTGTTGGGAATAATATAATAGTGGGAATTAGTACTTTTAACATTGTAGGAGATTAAGGTTTTGTAGGCGGTCGGTTCCATGAGTTCGGGCCGTGGCTACTAAAAGTGCGAGACCGGTGCTTGCCTCACAGGCGGAGAAGGCTAGTAGTAATATTGGGGCTGCAGAGAAACTTGTTGATTCAAATTGTAGGGCTCAGAGAGCCAATGCAATGAATAGGGATAGTATTATTCCTTCTAAGCATAGGAGTGCAGAGAGTAAATGGGTTCGGTGGAATGCTAGTCCTATTAGTCCTAAGATGAATGCTGAGCTAAAGCTAAAATGTACTGGTGTCATAAGGGGGTCATGGACTTAAACCATAATTTTCTGAGCCGAAATCAGAGGTCTTGTTTTGGACTAACTCCCTATTCTGCTCATTCTAGGCCACCTTGGGTTCATTCGTAGATTAGTCCTAGGGTTAATAGGATTAGGACTGTGGTGGCTCAAAAGAATGTTCCAGTGGGGTTGTGGAGTTGATCTCCTCAGGGTAGGGGAAGGAGGAGGGCAATTTCTAGGTCGAATAGAAGGAATAGGATTGCTACCAGGAAGAATCGTAGTGAGAAGGGTAGTCGGGCAGATCCTAGAGGATCAAATCCACATTCATAGGGGGATAGTTTTTCTGCATCTGGGTTCATCTGTGGCAGTCAGAAAGACACGATTGCCAGGATTGAGGATAGGGCCACGGTGATAGCGAGGATAGTTGTGATTAGATTCATTATCTTTCCCTGGGGTTTAACCAAGACTAAATGATTGGAAGTCACTTGTACTAACTTTAATACTAGAAAGATTATGAGCCTCATCAGTAGATGGACACGTAGAGGAATAGTCACACTACGTCGACGAAGTGTCAATATCAGGCGGCGGCCTCGAAGCCGAAGTGGTGTTCGGATGTGAAGTGGTATTGGATTTGGCGGAGGAGACACACGGCTAGGAATGTTGAGCCAATAATGACGTGTAGTCCGTGGAAGCCCGTGGCTACGAAGAATGTAGAGCCATATACTCCGTCTGCGATTGTAAAAGGTGCTTCATAGTACTCTATGGCTTGGAGGGCAGTGAAGTAAAATCCTAGCAAGATTGTAAGTGTGAGGGATTGGATGGTTTGTTTTCGTTCACCCTCTATGATGCTATGGTGGGCTCATGTGACTGTTACCCCAGATGCTAGTAGCACAGCTGTGTTAAGGAGGGGAACCTCAAAGGGGTCTAGTGTAATAATTCCTGTTGGGGGTCAGCATCCTCCGAGCTCTGGTGTTGGTGCCAGGCTTGAATGGTAGAAAGCTCAGAAAAATCCTAGGAAGAAGAATACCTCTGAAGTAATAAATAGGATTATTCCGTAACGTAGTCCTTTTTGTACTGGCGGTGTGTGGTGACCTTGGAAGGTTCCTTCTCGGATGATGTCACGTCATCATTGGTATATTGTAAGAAGTAGAAGAATTATTCCAAGAGTTATTAATGTTGTTGAGTGGAAGTGGAACCAGATTGCTAGGCCGGATGTTATTAATAGAGCACCGACGGCTCCGGTTAGTGGTCATGGGCTTGGATCAACCATATGATATGCATGTGCTTGGTGGGCCATTAAACGTTTTCTTGCAGGTAGAGGCTTAGGAGCAGTACGAATACGTAAGCTTGAATTATTGCTACTGCGACTTCTAGGAGTGTTAGGAGGAATAGAACAATAGCAGTTAAGATTGCCACTGTTGGTATTATGGGTAGTAGGACAAATACAGCTGTAGCAATTAGTTGAATTAATAAGTGGCCTGCAGTTAAGTTGGCTGTGAGTCGAACGCCTAGGGCCAGAGGCCGAATAAACAGGCTGATTGTTTCGATGATAATTAGTACAGGAATCAGGGGGATGGGTGTTCCTTCTGGTAGGAGGTGTCCGAGGGCAACTGTTGGTTGATTTCGCATTCCAATAATTACGGTGGCGAGTCAAAGTGGTACGGCGAATCCTATATTTAGTGATAGTTGTGTTGTGGGTGTGAAAGTATATGGAAGAAGGCCTAGTATGTTAATAGTGATAAGGAATACTATCAATGAGGCCAATAGAAGTGCTCATTTATGTCCTCCTACATTTAGGGGTATCATTAGTTGATTAGTAAATCGGTTAATGAATCATGTTTGAACAGTGATAAGTCGGTTATTGATTCACCGAGATGGTGGGGTTGGGAAGAGAGTTCATGGGAGTGCGATTGCAATAGCAATGAGTGGGATTCCTAGGAAGGATGGGCTTGCGAATTGGTCGAAAAAGCTTACTATCATGGTCAGTCTCAGGGTTCTGTTTTGTGTTTTTCTTCACTTATCGGGGTTGGTTCATTTGGTGTGATATGATTTAAGACTTTAGTTGGGATAATGGTGAGGAAGATGATTCATGAGAATACTAGAATTGCAAATCAGGGGTTGGGGTTTAGTTGAGGCATTTCACTAGAGGTGGTCGGTAGGCACCAAACTTTGGCTTAAAAGGCCAACGCTTTGTCCAATAATTAGCTTTCTAGTGAGGCGTCTTCTAGTATCAGTGAGGATCAGCTCTCGAAGTGTTCTAGTGGGACTGCTTCAACTACAATGGGCATAAAGCTGTGGTTTGCCCCGCAGATTTCAGAACATTGTCCGTAGAACACACCTGGGCGTGAGGCAATAAAGGCAGTTTGGTTTAGTCGTCCTGGTACTGCGTCCATTTTTACGCCTAGGGATGGAACGGCTCAAGAGTGTAATACATCTTCGGCAGACACTAGGACACGAACTGGTGATTCTATGGGGACTACTATTCGGTGGTCCGTTTCTAGGAGACGGAATTGGCCTGGTGTAAGGTCTTGGGTGGGGATTATGTAGGAGTCGAAGCCCAGGTCTTCGTAGTCTGTGTACTCATAGCTTCAATATCATTGATGTCCTATGGCTTTAATTGTTAGGTGGGGGTCGTTGATTTCGTCTATAAGATATAAAATTCGAAGGGATGGCAGGGCGATCAAAACTAGAATAACAGCTGGTAAGATAGTTCATACAATTTCGATTTCTTGGGAGTCTAAGATGTATTTGTTGGTAAGTTTAGTTGAAACCATTGCGATAATAATATAAAGTACTAAAGTGCTAATTAAAAATACGATTATTAGGGCGTGGTCATGGAAGTGAAGTAGTTCTTCTATAACGGGTGATGCCGCGTCTTGGAATCCTAATTGCGTGGGATGTGCCATTAAGCTTTGAGCTTAAGACATACAGGGATTTAACCTGCAATTTCACCTCGACAAGGTGATGTAATTTGCGTATTTTACTAATGTCTTCAGAAGAAAGTGACAGAGTGGTTATGTGACTGGCTTGAAACCAGTATACGGGGGTTCAATTCCTTCCTTTCTCGTTAGTTTGATTGAACTTGGACGAATGCTGGTTCCTCAAATGTGTGGTATGGTGGAGGGCAGCCATGAAGTCATTCTACATTTGTTATAGTTAGTTCTACTGAGGATACTTCTCGTTTAGCGGCGAAGGCTTCTCATAGGATAAATAGGAACATAATTACTGCTACTAGGGAGATAAGTGATCCGATGGATGATACTGTATTTCACAGGGCGTAGGCGTCTGGGTAGTCGGAGTATCGTCGCGGCATTCCTGCTAGGCCTAGGAAGTGCTGTGGGAAGAATGTAAGGTTTACACCAATAAATATTACTCCAAAATGGATTTTTGTTCAGGTGTCGTTTAGAGTATATCCTGTAAATAGGGGGAATCAGTGGACAAAGGCTGCTATGATAGCAAACACGGCACCTATTGACAGTACATAGTGGAAGTGTGCAACTACATAATATGTGTCGTGAAGGACAATGTCGAGCGATGAGTTGGCTAGAACAATTCCTGTTAGTCCGCCCACTGTGAAAAGGAAAATGAACCCTAGGGCTCATAGCATGGGAGTTTCTCATTTAATAGATCCTCCGTGGAGGGTGGCTAGTCAGCTAAATACTTTTACACCTGTTGGGATAGCAATAATTATTGTTGCGGATGTAAAGTATGCACGAGTGTCTACGTCTATACCAACAGTAAACATGTGATGGGCTCACACAATAAATCCTAGGAGGCCAATGGCCATCATGGCTCAGACTATTCCTATGTAACCAAATGGTTCTTTTTTGCCTGCGTAGTAGGCTACGACGTGTGAAATGATTCCGAATCCAGGTAGAATAAGAATATAAACTTCTGGGTGACCAAAGAACCAGAACAAGTGTTGATATAGGATTGGGTCTCCCCCTCCTGCAGGGTCAAAGAATGTGGTGTTAAGATTACGGTCTGTAAGGAGCATTGTAATTCCGGCAGCTAGGACTGGCAGGGACAGGAGAAGAAGTACAGCTGTTACAAGTACGGCTCAAACAAAGAGAGGTGTTTGATATTGAGAAATGGCTGGTGGTTTTATGTTAATAGTTGTAGTGATGAAGTTAATTGCTCCTAAAATTGATGACACACCTGCTAGGTGGAGCGAGAAAATTGTTAGGTCTACGGATGCCCCCGCGTGGGCAAGATTGCCTGCGAGTGGCGGGTAGACTGTTCACCCTGTACCAGCCCCGGCTTCAACACCGGAAGAGGCCAGCAGAAGGAGGAAAGAGGGGGGTAGAAGTCAAAAGCTTATATTATTTATTCGTGGGAATGCTATGTCAGGTGCTCCAATTATTAGTGGTACGAGTCAGTTTCCAAACCCTCCGATAAGAATTGGTATTACTATAAAGAAAATTATTACGAAGGCATGGGCAGTGACAATAACATTATAAATTTGATCATCGCCCAGAAGTGATCCGGGTTGGCTTAGTTCGGCCCGAATGAGAAGGCTAAGAGCGGTTCCCACTATTCCGGCTCAGGCACCAAATACAAGATAAAGGGTACCAATGTCTTTGTGGTTTGTAGAAAAGAATCAGCGTGTAATTGCCACAGGTAGGGTAGCCGAGCGTTTAGGCGGCGGGTTGTAGCCCCGAAGACAGAGGTTTAAGTCCTCTCCTTATCAAAGCCCCGTGGTGAAGAAACATGTTGGATTGCAAATCCAGAGACGTAGATTAATAGTCTGCCGGGGCTTTTCCCGCCTTACTAGGCTTTAGGCGGGAAAAGTAGATGGATGCTCGCTGGCTTGAGCGCTTAGCTGTTAACTAAGAGTTTGTAGGATCGAGGCCTTCCCATCTAGTAAGGCCTTAGTTTAATAAAAACATTTGATTTGCAATTAGAAAATGCAAGATAGACTCTTGTAGGTCTTATCAGGGACTAGAAGATTTTCACTTCTGCTTAGAGCTTTGAAGGCTCTTGGTCTAATGTTATCCTAAGTCCCTAGGTGGTTAGTATTAGGATGGCTGGGGTTATTGGTAGAAGTCCAAGGGCGATTGTGGTAGATAGGGCTAGTGGGAGGGAGGATTGGGTTGTTTGGGTTCGTCAGGGGGTAGTTGAGTTGGTAGTATTGGGGGAAATTGTTAATGTTATTGCGTAGCAGAGGCGCAGGTAGAAGTATAAGCTTAGTAGGGCGGCCAAGGCTATGATTGTGGCGGTGATGGGAAGATTTTGTTTCGCCAGTTCTTGTAAGATTAACCATTTTGGTATGAATCCTGTCAGTGGTGGGAGACCTCCGAGCGAGAGTAATACCAGGGCAGTGGTTGCTGTTAGAGTTGGGTTTTTTGATCAGGCTATTGAAAGAGTATTAATTTTTGTGGTGGATGATGTTTTCAGGGTGAGGAATGCTGCGGACGTCATGAAAATGTACGTTCCTAGGGCAAGGAGGGTTAGTTGGGGGGCGTATTGGAGAACAATGACTATTCAGCCCATGTGTGCGATTGAAGAGTAGGCTAGGATCTTTCGTAGTTGGGTTTGATTTAGTCCGCCTCATCCTCCGACTAGTGTGGATGTCATCCCTAGGGCAGTTAGTAGTATTGGGTCTACGGCTTGGGCTGTTTGGATGATTAGGGCGAATGGGGCGAGTTTTTGTCAGGTTGATAAAATCAGCCCTGTTAAGAGATCTAGTCCTTGTAGAACTTCTGGCATTCAGAAGTGCATTGGTGCTAATCCGATTTTAAGTGCTAAGGCAGTAATAATTATTGTGTTGGCAATGGGGCTTGACATATTGTTTATGTCCCATTCTCCTGTGATTCAGGCATTTGTTGTGCTTGCGAATATAATTATTGCTGCTGCAGTGGCTTGGGTTAAGAAATATTTTGTTGTGGCTTCTACTGCGCGGGGGTGGTGGTGTTGTGCTATGAGAGGAATAATTGCTAAGGTGTTAATTTCCAGGCCTATTCAAGCTAGTAGTCAGTGAGAGCTGGCGAAGGTTAGGGTGGTTCCTAATCCTAGGCTGGATAGTAGGATTGCTAGTACGTAAGGGTTCATTGATGGAGGAGGGACTTTAACCGTCATGTTCGGGGTATGGGCCCGAAAGCTTGATTAGCTGACCCCATCTTAGAAAGTGGTGTAGAGGAAGCACTAAGAGTTTTGATCTCTTGGGCATGGGTTCGATCCCCTTCTTTCTAAGAACTGAGGGGATTTTAGCCCCTATAAGCCACTCTATCAAAGTGGTCCCTAGGCATTCGGGCACAGTTCCTGAATTATAGTTGTGGGGGAAGGCCTGCTAGTGCGATCGGCAGGGCGACGTGTCATAGCACTAGGGCTAGTGTTAGAGGGAGGAAGTTTTTTCATACGAGGTGTATGAGTTGGTCATATCGGAATCGTGGGTAAGAGGCCCGTACTCATAGGAACACGATAGATAGTAGTGCGGCTTTAGTCATGAGGCTAATTGTTGTTAGTTCTGGGATGTGGTGAATGTGCGATGTTCCTAGAAATAGTACGGCTGATAAGGTGTTTATTAATAGAATGTTTGCATATTCGGCTAGGAAAAATAAGGCAAAGGGTCCCCCTGCATATTCTACGTTGAATCCTGAGACTAGTTCTGATTCTCCTTCTGTTAGGTCGAATGGTGCTCGGTTTGTTTCTGCTAAGGTTGAGATGTATCATATTGCGGCTAGTGGTCAGGCGGGGGCTAGTAGTCAGATGCTTTCTTGGGCTGTGCTGAATGTTTGAAGGGTGTACCCGCCTGAGAAGATAATTACTGATAAAAGGATTAGTCCTAGACTAACTTCATATGAAATTGTTTGGGCTACCGCTCGTAAGGCCCCAATTAGTGCGTATTTTGAATTTGATGCTCACCCTGATCCGAGAATGGAGTAGACTGCGAGGCTTGATAGGGCTAGGATAAACAGGACCCCTAGGTTGAGGTCAACTACTGGGTAAGGTATGGGTATGGGTGCTCATAGTGTTATGGCCAGGGTTAGTGCAAGAATGGGGGTGGCTAGGAATAGAAAGGGGGAGGATGTGGAGGGGCGGACGGGCTCTTTGATAAATAATTTTACTCCGTCGGCGATAGGTTGTAGGAGTCCGTACGGTCCTACTACGTTAGGCCCTTTTCGTAGTTGCATATATCCTAATACTTTACGTTCGACTAAAGTTAGGAAAGCCACTGCTAACAGGACGGGTACGATGTAGGCTAGGGGATTGATTAAGTGATTTATTAGAGTGTTTAGCATAAACTGGGAAGAGGACTTGAACCTCTGGTTTAAAGGGCTTAGGCCTTTCGCAATTTACCATGCTCTGCCACCCCAGTATGTCCTTATTTCGGGTGGTTGGGTTTTGGCCCTCCCTTTATTTAATTTATTTGTTTTCATTAATTAGGGGTGGGGCGTGCTTTAAGTATGGGCCCCTCTTTTCCGATCCTTTCGTACTAGGAAAAGTAGCGTTACAGATAGAAACTGACCTGGATTGCTCCGGTCTGAACTCAGATCACGTAGGACTTTAATCGTTGAACAAACGAACCCTTAATAGCGGCTGCACCATTAGGATGTCCTGATCCAACATCGAGGTCGTAAACCCCCTCGTCGATATGGACTCTGGGAGAGGATTGCGCTGTTATCCCTAGGGTAACTTGGTTCGTTGATCGGCTTTAGTAGCCGGATCATTTTTGGTCAGATGTTCTGTGGCTTAGAGATGTTTCTCTTGGTTTTAGGGATTTGGCCCATTCCACTCGGAGGCTTGTTTTTCCTCCGTGGTCGCCCCAACCGAAGGTAAAACTTCATTTTCCACTAAGTTCTTGCTTTTTATTAAGTTGCTTGACGTGGTTGAATTTTGTACCTTAAGCTCCAAAGGGTCTTCTCGTCTTGTATGGTTATACCCGCTTCTGCACGGATAGATCAATTTCACTGACTTGAAGGGGGAGACAGTTAAGCCCTCGTTTGGCCATTCATACAGGTCTCTATTTAAAAGACAAGTGATTGCGCTACCTTTGCACGGTCAAAATACCGCGGCCGTTGAACCCGTAGTCACTGGGCAGGCTGGACCTCCTATACTCAGTTTAGTTGCAGGAGGCGATGTTTTTGGTAAACAGGCGAGGCTTGTGTTTGCCGAGTTCCTTCCCTTTCTTTTAGTCTTTCCTTTAAAAATGGCACTCCAGTGTGGGGTTAACGATTGTTTGGTTGTGGGTTTTTCTTGGTTTTTTTGTTGTTCACATTACTCTCTTGGGTTGGGTTCGTTAATTTCCAGCGGTTTGTCCGATCTGGTTTACACTTGTGCTTGGAGAAGAGCAGGTCTTCTTGTTACTCATTTTAGCATAATTTCTTCCATGTAGGCATGGGTTAGTCTGATATTGCTAGGGGAATAAGATTTTTTTATCAGTATAATAAACTTCTCTCTGTCTGAGCTTTAACGCTTTCTATTTAGATGGCTGCCTTTAGGCCCACTAAAACAGTATGTTTTATATATTATGATCTTTATCCTCCTGTAAAGGTTGTATCCTTTGTTAGAGGGGCTGTACCCCCTTTAACTAACTCTCGTATATTTCCCTTAGTTGTCTTAATGTTGTATTTATTTGATTTGGGGTGTACGAGGCTGAACTTCTATCCACTTCTCAGGCAACCAGCTATCACCAGGTTCGGTAGGTCTGTCACTTCTACCCGGAGCTCTTCCCACTCTTTTGCCACAGAGACGGGTTAGCCCTAAATTAAAATAGGCTGTCTCGGGGTAGCTCACCTGGTTTCGGGGTTTCAAACTAAAGGTCTCTTCGCTTGAGGGTGCTGGCTAAATCATGATGCAAAAGGTACAAGGTTTAGTCTTTGTTTTTTAGTGCTTATATGGGTTGTTTCATTTCTCTTTCAGCTTTCCCTTGCGGTACTTTTTCTATTGCTTTAGATTGAACCTTTTCTGTCTCCCATACTCAGGTAAAAAAATGGTTTAGTTTGTGGTGTTGGGTTATGTTTTGTTATTAACATTGTTGGGTTATATTGGTGGTTAAGCTAGCTGTTTGGCTCAGGGTGATCCAATTTGCATGGATGTCTTCTCGGTGTAAGTGAGATGCTTGACTAACTCAGCCACGCCCTGGGTTTTATCCAAGTGCACCTTCCGGTACACTTACCATGTTACGACTTGCCTCCCCTTGTCAGTGCTTTGGTGTTAAGTATCTTTGTTGCGTTTTGACAGGGGAGAGTGACGGGCGGTGTGTACGCGCCTCAGAGCCGGGTTCAAAAGGACACTCTGCTTCCTTTTTACTACTAAATCCTCCTTCAAGCACTATTTCATGTTGCATGTTCGTAGTGTTCTGTGATAGAAAATGTAGCCCATTTCTTCCCACTTCGTGCGCTACACCTCGACCTGACGTTCTGGGTTGTGCCCATTTTGCTTACTTTTGTTGCCTTCACAGGGTAAGCTGACGACGGCGGTATATAGGCTGGGATGGCTAGAAGTGGTGAGGTTTAACGGGGGTTATCGGTTCTAGAACAGGCTCCTCTAGGGGGGTCTAAGGCACCGTCAGGTCCTTTGGGTTTCAAGCTAATGCTCGTAGTACCCGGGCGGACGTCTAATTGTATTTGGATGTCTAGGTTTATGGCTGAGCATAGTGGGGTATCTAATCCCAGTTTGTTTCTCAGCTTTCGTGGGGTCAGGTGGGCTTTAATAAAGCTACTTTCGTGTGATTGGGCTTCGGACACCTAGAAGCGTATGACGGCCAAAGGGCCATTTGGCTTTAATTGTTTTGCTTTCCTTAACCACCCTTTACGCCGTAGTGTTATCAACTAGGGCCTCTCGTTTAACCGCGGTGGCTGGCACGAGTTTTACCGGCCCTCTTAACCCTGACTGAGTCAAGTTTTCACTTATGGCTTAATGTTTATCACTGCTGAATTCCCTTGGGGGTGTGGCTTGGCCAGGCGTCTTGGGCTAAAATTTGTGCCTGATGCCCGCTCCTCGTCCCCGGGCGGGGGATTGAGGGCATACTCACGGGGCTGCGGAGACTTGCATGTGTAAGTTGGGTAAGAGCTGATAATAAGGTCAGGACCATGCCTTTATGCATGCGGAGTTTCTTAGGACCCATCTTAACATCTTCAGTGTTATGCTTTGTATTAAGCTACGCTAGC